AGAAATAAATAGGCTTACTCTTTCTTCACTTGACTAAAAAAAAAGTAAAATCCGAACTCAAACGCAGATTGATGTTTTGTTCGAAAAATATGAAAAATATAGATTGAATTATCGTGTCGTAAGAAAAAAAAGAATCGGGCAAGAATAAAGATTTTTTTTGAGTGTGTTCATTCAGTTTTACTATTTTTTTATCATATTTATTTTGACTTTACCCTCCCGGAGTTCATTCTCCGGGGAACTCCGTTTAAATTATTCCGGTGGATTCTTTCCAATCTACTTCTTTTATGATCTCATTGGAAATCATATAAAGACAATTTTTATTTGATATAGCTATTTGTGCAAGTATTTTACGATTAAGAAGCACCTGTTTCTTATATAGGTCGTGTATTAATCTACTATAACTATAGGATACCCCTATTTCACGAATTACTGCGTTTATTCGAGTGATCCACAAACGGCGAAAATTTCTCTTTTGCTTATCCCTATCCCGATGCGACGAAACCAAAGCTCTTATTTTCTGTTGAGTAATTGTTCGAGTAAGTCTTGAATGAGCCCCTCGAAAGCTTGATGCAAATAAACGAATTTTTGTTCTACGTCTCCGAGCTATATTTCCCCGTCTAATTCTGGTCATTGAATAAATGAAACTTTGACGAATAACTAATAGATTTCCTTTCTTTCAGTTATTCTTTTTCCCTTTCCTAGTCTATTAATAACAAAGCTTTTTTCCAATGTATAAACTAAAAATTCCAATGACTTTGGCTACTATAACCTTCCCGACCGCTATTTTTATTTTTTCTAGACATTTCACTTCGAAATAAGAAATTTCATTTTACTAGGTATCAAAATATAATAAATAAAAAATATAAATGGATAAAGAAATAGTGGCTTCCTTCGTTTATATGGTTACTTCTTAAACGGTGAGGTTTTCTCTATACACCGGAGCCTTTACTTCATTTAATCAATGTTATTGGTAACTTGTATAGTTCACATTCTTTGGCTCTACCCATGAATTATCCAGTAATAGGTCTTTCACGATTAGATCTACTTACACAGTAACGGTATTTAATTATGAAAGTTGGCTGGGTAGCTAACCCTGTTAGTCCGTTCTTGCAAGAGGGGCCTAAGTTTTATGTTTTTATTTTTAAGTAGGATTTTCTCCGCTTAATGGATAACCATTTGCTACCAATGGAGAATTGCTTCTCATCTTAAATTGAGGTGATTGGATTTGCACCAATGGAAACCATAAATTTCATACACAATAGAATGGATAGATTCTTTTTTTTATACTGAATTGAACGGACTTCTTTTTCTATTCTATCCTATTCCCCGGTACTGATCATTGATACTATAAAAGGTTTTCTTTCTTTTATCCCAGCTCATGATCTGAACGAGTCGCACATACACCCTAGTACATGTTCCTCGACGCTGAGGGCATCCCCGAAGCGCGGGGGATTTTGTGACATTTCTGATTGGCTGTCTTGTATTTCTAATAAGTTGTTTAATAGTTGGCATGTTGAATCATATCATATAAATAATGGGCTGGTTTAGATCGATCCTAACCTGATGATTTTTAATTACTTCTATTTAATTTTATAGTAAATTTAGCAAAAATATAAAATAGGAAATCGAGAATTTGCGCGAAAAAAATCCGGGCTTTTCACTCAACCACCGCTACAACATCAACAATTCCATAAGCTTGGGCTTCTGTTGCTGACATAAAAACATCTCTTTCCATGTCTTCCGAGACAACCCATAAGGGTTTGTCCGTTCTTTGTACATAAACCCTTGTGAGGGTTTCACGCAGTTTTAGCAGCTCTTCCGCTTCCAGGATAAATTCTCCCGTTTGTGCCTCATAAAAAGAACTAGCAGGTTGATGAATCATTACCCTGATGGTATAACAAAAGAGGGGTTCCTCTATTTTGCATGATGAATAGAAAAGAAAGATAAAGAATAAAAAGAAAAAAAAAAAGATAGAATTGAACAACCACAACCGTACGGGCATCTTTTATGCATTGCATACGGCTCTATAATAAAATTGACCTTTACCTTCCATCAAAGAAAAAAATAGGATCTATCAGACCCAGATCGGTAAATGATCAAATTACCACCCTTCCTTTCGTAGGAGTTCAAAAATACTATGATGGTTCCGTTGCTTTATATATTTATTATTAATATTATTTGGTTTGTCTGTGTTTCAGCAATCCCAAAGTTGCTTTTTGTAAAATTAAGGAAAAAATAATCTTTTTTTTTTATTTCGAACTCTTTCAGAATACAACTAAGCCCCCGGTGTGAAAATAAAAAAGTTTGTGACGCTGAACTGGAATCTCCAATATAAAAAACAGGAAATACCTTTTATCTCATACTACTCTCTCGATACATAATCAAATGTTTTGAAAAAACAATAAAAATTGTTTTATTTTGATATCGAATTCAAAGTGCCATGCTATTATTACTTAATATTCATATGGCGAAGGCATAGTCTTATTTTTTTCTCTCAAAT